AATAATCATAATATTTTTTATTCGTATAAATGAAAAAATAGAGAACTTTTTCAAACTCCGTTTCATTTTTTTCTGATGATATTTTTGAAAAATGAACTTCATTAATTGATTCAAAACATCTCTTCCTCGATAATATCTGTCGATACTTTCAAAGTTAAAATAAAGAAAACGAAAGGAAAAGAAAGAAGGAATCACTTAATTTCCTTTTTCTGGGCGGCACAATATAAATAGAATTCTAATAGAATTTAATTAGAATTCTATTTTATATATTTTAATTATATTAATAATTAATATTAATATTAATAATTAATATTAATATATATTTTATATTTATATATTTCTTTTTTTTCTATATATTTTTTCTATCGATCAGATATCATGCGAACCGAACCCTTTCTATATTAAAAGAATCTTACTCTAAATAAATTGGAGTATATAATATTTTTATTTTTCAAAGTTGAATTTTTTTAGAAACAAGTTCATTGAAGAAGTTCTATTTGCTCAATAAGATTCCCTCCCTTTTTTGTTTGTCCACTACTCTACTACTTCTTATATGTTATATGCAATAAATAAAAAAGAATATTATATGTCATAAAGGTTCTAATAAAAACTCGGAAAAAATCTAAACTAAGAATAGGATTCTTTGACGAACGGGATCAATAGGCATTATTATATTAATATCTCTATATTAATATTTCGGAGAATATTTCGACACAAAGAAGAAGGACTCTAGGAAGACAAATAATTCCTCCTAGAATCCCGTTTTTCCAATTTCTATTTTTACTGTGCTTAATATTCTCCGTTTATTTATCTTATGTTTAGTATCTAGTTGAATTTTCTTATATTAAAATATAAAAACTATTAATTGAATATATTTATATTCTATGACATTGAAATCCGAAAACAGTGACATAATTATAGCACTCCAATCTTTTGGGGTTGAAAAGAAAAAGAAACAAAGAATAGGTAAAATCAAATAGTCTTCTTCACAATATACATACTATGACTGACTAGTACTGCGGTGAATTCTCTAAATATGGTAGAAAAAGAATAGAAACAAGCAAAGGGCTTTTCAGAATTTTTTGATTATACAGAATCACATAATTATCAATAAGAATTTAGTTATTTTTACGAACTTAATATGTTGATAAATCCGCGGACCTAGAAATTCATTTCAGACAATTGAACCTTCTCAAACTGTTTCTTTTTAAGAACCAAAAAGATTTGTGCCAAAATAACAGATGCCAAGAAGAACAAGAGACCTTGGACACGTAACGGATCTTGAAGTACTATTTCCACATCCCCCTGACCAAATCCACCCACATTGGGATTACTCGTTAATGGTTGATCAAGTTTGATAGATTCACCCTCTGAAACAAGAAGTTCTGGTCCTGGAGGTATAATATCAATCACTTCGCGGCCATCCGATGCATCTACTATAGTTATTTCATACCCCCCTTTTTCTTTTCGTATGATTTTGTTTACTATACCTGCTGCTGTAGCATTATAAACATTATTATTACTCTTGCTCCCGTCGGGATAAATCTGCCCCCTTCCCCTGTTCCCGCCTACGTATATGGGATATTTTAAGAAGTGAACATCTCTCTTAGTAGCGGGATCGGGGGAAAGAATAGGAAAGGTGATTTCATTATATTTCTGACCAGGAACAGGGCCTACCACAAGAATATTTTTTTTAGTGGGACGATAGCTTTGAAAAGACAGATTACCTATATTTTCTTTAATCTCAGGCGAAATACGATCGGGGGGAGCCAATTCAAACCCCTCCGGTAAAATAAGAACAGCCCCCACATTCAAAGCCCCCTTTTTACCATTAGCAAGAACTTGTTTAACTTGCATATCATAAGGAATTCGAACAACTGCTTCAAATACAGTATCAGGAAGTACCGCTTGTGGAACCTCGATATCCACGGGCTTATTAGCTAAATGGCAATTGGCACATACAATACGGCCAGTTGCTTCTCGCGGATTTTCATAACCCTGCTGTGCAAAAATGGGATAGGCATTTGAAATGGGTGCTCGAGTTATTATATATATCATGAGCGATACGGAAATGGATCGAGTAATCTCTTCCTTTATCCAAGAAAAGGAATTTCTAGTTTGCATGGTCCAATCATTGATCCTGAAAAGTTTTACAATAAAATTAGGTCGGTCACTGGTATAGTTCCCTATCCATGATTCTGCTATGTACTGAAATAATTTTACTGGAATATAGGAGGAATCCCCTGGATGGGTAGAAAGAAAAAGAAAGGAATAAGTCCATTTTTGAATGTTTAGCTTTTGTACAAAATAACAAACTTTATAATTGGATCAGTGAATCATTTTTTCAGTCATTCATTGAATGATAAATCACTACAAGTGACGGAGATACACGATTTAAATAACGGAAAATCCAATATTTGAAAATTGTATCTAGAATGACTGGAAAAGTGGAAACAAGACCGGATATAATTTGATCATTATGAGCAAATCCAAAATCTTTATAGACAGAACCAATCATTAGTTCCCAACCATGGGTCGAATGGAATCCTATACATAAATCAGTTAATAAAAGAATAGAAAAAGCTTTTATTGTGTCGCTTAAGTTATATAGGAATTCTTGAACCCAAGAGTTAAGAATAATAAGTTCTTGATTACCTAGAATAGAATAACCACTTAAAATAACGAAACAGATTATATTTGTCGAGAAGTGCAAAATCGTATGGATACGATCTTCGTTGTGCGTCTTGATCAATTGGATCGTTTCTTTGTAGAGTCCGATACGAAGGTTTTGTAGACGTGTTTCCGGGTATTCCTTTATCATTTCATCCAAGAGTAAGAGTTCCTCTAATTCTATGAATTTTTTTAGAATACTCTTTTCTTGAATATCATTCAAGAAGATTTCGGATTGCCTAGTATTCGACCAATTAGTAATCCAAGATTCCATATTTTTCTTAAATGAGAAAGAGACCCACCAGGGCAAAAAGACTATAGATGTAAGATATAGAAGGGGAATGAATGCTTTCTTTTTTGCCATTTTTCGTCTTTAATGAACTCAGCTTCACCTCATTCGTTAACTATATATGATAAGAATATTTCTATCAAGCATAAGTTCTATTCCAAGTCATAGAGCCTATAAATCTATTCTCACGTTCTTTTTTTTATTTGCAATTCGGGAGTTAGTTCTTGAATTTAAAAAGAATACACAAATAGAATAAGAAAAAGAAAGAGTCTACTTCCAATTCGAATGAAGAAAAAAGAATATTGTTTCCAAAGCTATCAATTGCTAAAATTCGAAGCAATTGCCCCTTTCGATGAATGCATGAAAGAGCACTTCAAGTAATGAATATTAGTCGGATTTCGAAACGAAAGAACGCCCTTTCTATCAAAATACAAAATATCAAATATTTCAAAAACAAAATTCAAGAATTTTTTCCGTTTTTTTTTAAGAAAGCATTCATTTTTTTTTTTTCAAAATACTTCAATTGGTACACGCAAGAAATAGGCCAATTCCGCCGCTTTTTGTTCAATTTCTCGTGGAGTCAAATTATCGTCAGTACGAGTCAAGGGAATGACCCCCTGTCCTCTGATTTCCATATAAAGGACACGACGAGTATAAATACCCTCTTTAACTTCTATTCTGATGGACTGAATGTCTTTCATAAGGAATCGGAGAAAGATACGACGATTTTTTCCAGGAAATCCCCAACGAAAAATACACACTATTCCCTCTTTTCTATCGAATCGATCATAACCACTACCTACATTCCACGAAATTGTACACCACAAATAGGAGCTAATAAAGAGACCAGCGATTCCATAGAAAGACATCACGATCCCTTGTGGAAAAAAAAGAATTTGCTGAGACGGAAATAAAGATAGCAAATTCCTACCAAGATAACTCGAAGTTCCAACCAATAAGAATCCTAATGAACCTAAAAAAAGGATAAAGGCCCAGCAGAAATTACTTGTTTTTCGAGACCCCGTTATAAGTTCTATCCATATATGTTCTGATCGCCAACCCATATTAGATCCAGTTGTATTTTATTGGAATTGGGAAAATAACCCAACCAAATGAATTTTATTTTACTTTTCCTTGTTTCCGAAGTAACTCTCATCAACTAGCACTATTCTGATGTAAACCTTTAGGAGTAATTCATCGAATTGCTTCTAGATCTAAAAAAAAATAGATGAGATTTGTCCCTACTGCTGCCCGTATCTAAAAAATCTTGTTTTTTTGAACATGGAGAAATAAAGAAGCCATTGCAATTGCCGGAAATACTAGGCCCACTAAAGGCACAAAAATAGAGGGTAAATTGCTGAGAGTTGTCATAGAATGGGTACCTCGATTTAATATTTGTACCTGTTATTTTTTTATTGTTCTATTAAGATTTTTACCTGTTATTGTTATATTGTTATAAATTAGAAAGATATTTTATAATCACTAGAATTCATATATACTTATACTAAGTATATTTTCATATAGAATTCTATATAGAATTCTACTAAGTATATCTAAGTGAGTATGAGTATATATATAATAAATAAGAATATAATTAAGTAGAAAAAAAAATGAATTAATATTAATAATATTATAATAATAAAAAAAATCTAAATTAGATATAATTAAAATATAGAAAATATATAAATAGAATAGAAATACTATATTCTAATTATAAATATTATAAATATTAAACTATATAAATATATTAGAATAAAAAAAAAAATTAATAGCTCTACTTGATTGAATTTTGAGTCAAAGGAAAGAAAGCATGGAGCTGAAATAACTCACTAAGAACGCCCTTTAAAGGATTACGCGGTACGATTGAATCAAATAAGCCCTTATGGAATAAATATTCAGCCGCTTGTGAATCTTCAGGTACTGTCTTATTCAATGTTTGCTCAATTACTCTTTTACCCGCAAATGCAATGTAAGCATTGGGTTCGGCAATAATGATATCTCCCAACATACCAAAACTAGCTGTCACCCCACCAGTAGTAGG